TTGGTTCATCCCACACGTACCCGTCATGGGCATCCTGCTTTTCTATGTTTTATAGACTTGTATGTAACTATTGAGAGTCGAGATATTCTACATAATGTGAATATTCCAACAAAAAGTTTGATTTTAGTTCAAAACGATCAATATGTAGAATCAGAACAAGTGATTGCCGAGATTCGTGCCGGAACGTCCACTTTTCATTTTAAAGAAAGGGTTCAAAAACATATTTATTCTGAGTCAGAAGGAGAAATGCACTGGAGTACTGATGGCTATCATGCGCCCGAATATCCATATAGTAATGTTCATCTATTACCAAAAACAAGTCATTTATGGATATTAGCAGGAGGTCTATGCAGATCCAATATAGTGTCTTTTTCACTCCACAAGGATCAAGATCAAATGAATGCTAATTCTTTTTCTCTCGAAGAAAGATATATCTTTGATCTCTCACTGACTAATGATCAAGTAAGACATCAATTGTTGGATACCTTTGGTAAAAAAGATAGGGAAATTCTTGACTATTCAAAACCTTATCGAATCATATCCAAGGGTCATTGGAATCTCATAGAGCCTTCGACTTCTATTCGTCAAGAGAATTCTTTGGCTAAAAAGCGAAGAAATAGATTCGTGATTCCCTTACAATATGATCAAGAACAAGAAAAGAAAATAAAACCCTGTTTTGGTATTTCGATTAAAATACCTATAAATGGTATTTTACGTAGAAATAGTATTCTTGCTTATTTTGATGATCCGCGATACAGAAGAAGCAGCTCGGGAATTACTAAATATGGGATTGTCGAAGTAGATTCAATTGTAAAAAAAGAGGATTTTCTTGAGTATCGAGGAGCAAAAGAATTTAGTCCGAAATACCAAATGCAAATGAAAGTAGATCGCTTTTTTTTCATTCCCGAGGAAGTACATATCTTACCCGGATCTTCGCCCATAATGGTCCAGAACAATAGTATCATTGGAGTAGATACACGACTTGCTTTAAATATGAATACAAGAAGTCGAGTAGGTGGATTAGTCCGAGTGGAGAGAAAAAAAAAAAGTATGGAACTGAAAATCTTTTCTGGAGATATTCATTTTTCTGGAGAGGTGGATAAAATATCTAGACACAGTGGCGTTTTGATACCACCAGGAATGGAAAAAAAGAATTCTAAAGGATCAAAAAAATTGAAAAATTGGATCTATGTCCAACGAATTACACCTACCAAAAAAAAGTATTTTGTTTTGGTTCGGCCCGTAGTCACATATGAAATAGCTGATGGGATAAATTTAGCAACACTTTTCTCTCAGGATCTCTTGCAGGAAAAGGATAATGTACAACTTCGAATTGTCAATTATATACTTTATGGAAATGGCAAGTCAATTCGAGGAATTTCTCACACAAGTATTCAATTAGTTCGGGCTTGCTTAGTATTGACTTGGGACCAAGAACAAGAAAAAAAGAGTTCTATAGAAGAAGAAGTTCATGCTTCTTTTGTTGAAATAAGGGCAAATGATCTGCTTCGTGATTTCATCCGAATTGAGTTAGTAAAATCCACTATTTCGTATACCGAAAAAAGGTATGATACGGCAGGTTCAGGATTGATTTCCAATAATGAATTAGATCGTGCCGATAGAAATCCTTTTGATTCCAAGGCGAAGATTCCATTATTTCCCCAACATCAGGAAACTCTTGGTACGTTGTTGAATCGAAATAAGGAATGCCAATCTTTCATAATTTTGTCATCATCCAATTGTTTTCGAATCGGCCCCTTCAATACTTCGAGATATAATAATGCGACAAAAGAATCGGATCCCCTGACTCCAATTAGGGATTTTTTGGGTACTTTAGGTACTATTGTGCCTAAAATAGTAAATTTTTGTTCATCTTACTATTTAAGAACTTATAATCAAGTCTTTTTAAAGAAATATTTTTTACTTGAAAAATTTAAACAGACTTTCCAAGTGCTTCAAGTACTTCCATTTCAATACTGTTTCCTAGATGAAAATAGTAGTATTTATAATCCCGATCCATGCAGTAACATCATTTGGAATTCATTCCATTTGAATTGGTGTTTTCTCCATCACGATTCTTGTGAAGAGGCATGGACAATAATTAGCCTTGGACAATTCCTTTGTGAAAATGTATGTCTATTGAAATACGGATCACGCATAAAAAAATCTGGTCAAATTTTCATTGTTCATGTTGACTCTTTAGTTATAAGATCAGCTAAGCCCTATTTGGTCACTCCAGGAGCAACTGTCCATGGCCATTATGGGGAAACCTTTTATGAAGGAGATACATTAATTACATTTATATATGAAAAATCGAGATCTGGTGACATAACGCAAGGTCTTCCAAAAGTGGAACAAATCTTAGAAGTTCGTTCAATTGATTCAATATCGATGAACCTCGAAAGAAGAGTTGAAGGTTGGGACGACCGTATCCGAAGGATTCTTGGGATCCCCTGGGGATTCTTTATTGGAGCTGAACTAACCATAGCCCAAAGTCGTATCTCTTTGGTTAATAAGATCCAAAAGGTTTATCGATCCCAGGGGGTACAGATCCATAATAGACATATAGAGATTATTGTACGTCAAGTAACATCAAGAGTTTTGGTTTCAGAAGATGGAATGTCTAATGTTTTTTTACCTGGGGAATTTATTGGATTGTTGCGAGCAGAGCGAGCAGGGCGTGTTTTGGACGAAGCGATCTGTTATCGGGCAATCTTATTGGGAATAACGAAGTCATCTCTGAATACTCAAAGTTTCATATCCGAAGCGAGTTTTCAAGAAACTGCTCGAGTTTTAGCAAAAGCTGCTCTACGAGGTCGTATTGATTGGTTGAAAGGCCTGAAAGAGAACGTTGTTCTGGGGGGGATTATACCGGTTGGTACCGGATTCAAAAAATTAGTACATCGTTCAAAGCACGACAAAAACATTCATTTGAAAATCAAAAGGAAGAATCTATTCGAGTTGGAAATGGGAGATATTTTGTTACACCATAGAGAATTATTTTGTTCTTGTGCCCCAAACACTTTCCATGAGACATCAGACCAATCATTTACGTAATGTAATTTACTAATTCCTAACAAGAGGTTCATTCTTTTGACTTTAACTCTCTGGTCCGATTATGGATTTGATTATGGATTTCGTAATCAATCAATGAAATAAAAAAGAAAGAATGAAATTCATGGTTTGGGTCGTAGATTCATGGTCAATCCTGGTAGAAGGTTCCGTCGGAACAATTATTTATTTCACAAGGTACTGAATCTCTTTGAAAAAAAAAAAGAAAAAGAGAAAGTGTGGGAAAATGGGAAGACGATATTGGAACATCAATTTGGAAGAAATGATGGAAGCAGGAGTTCATTTTGGTCATGGTACTAATAAATGGAATCCTAGAATGGCTCCTTACATCTCTGCAAAGCGTAAAGGTATTCATATTACAAATCTTACTATAACTGCTCGTTTTTTATCAGAAGCCTGCGATTTAGTTTTTGATGCAGCAAGTAGGGGAAAAAAATTCTTAATCGTTGGCACCAAAAAGAAAGCAGCGGATTTAGTAGCATCAGCAGCAATAAGGGCTCGATGTCATTATGTTAATAAAAAATGGCTTGGTGGTATGTTAACGAATTGGTCTACTACAGAAACAAGACTTCAGAAGTTCAGGGACTTAAGAGCAGAACAAAAGATGGGGAAACTCAATCGTCTCCCCAAAGGAGATGCAGCAATGTTGAAGAGAAAGTTATCTACCTTGCAAACATATCTGGGTGGGATCAAATATATGACGGGATTGCCCGATATTGTAATTATCGTTGATCAGCAAGAAGAATATACGGTTCTTCGAGAATGTGTCATTTTGGGTATTCCGACGATTTGTTTAATCGATACAAATTGTGACCCAGATCTTGCAGATATTTCTATTCCGGCCAACGATGATGCTATAGCTTCGATTCGATTGATTCTTACCAAATTAGTATCTGCAATTTGTGAGGGCCGTTCTAGTTATCTAAAAAATGGTTGATTATCTTATCATTAATCTTATCATTAAGAAGAAGAAAGAAGAATATTAGTTTGTTTTTGGTGAACTCTATTTGATTGTTACTCTTTTGGTTTGCATCTTTTGGAGTTTGAACTATGTTTTGAATCTTGAATAATATTTAAGATTGAAAACATAAAATGATTGGTATTTTTTTTTATGTGATTTCCTAAATATACGATTCATAACTTAAATTCATGAATGAACATAGATGAATTGAGAAAGAGATGGTTGAATCAAAATAATTACTTTTTTAAATCTGTTAGAGGACAATATGAATGTTATACCATGTTCCATTCAAACACTCAAAGGGTTATACGAGATATCAGGTGTAGAAGTAGGCCAACATTTATATTGGCAAATAGGAGGTTTACAAATTCATGCCCAAGTACTTATCACTTCTTGGGTTGTAATTGCTATCTTATTAGGTTCAGTCATCATAGCTGTTCGGAATCCACAAACCATTCCGACCGACGGTCAGAATTTCTTCGAATATGTCCTTGAATTTATTCAAGACTTGAGCAAAACTCAGATTGGAGAGGGGTATGGTCCTTGGGTTCCATTTATAGGAACGATGTTCCTATTTATTTTTGTTTCTAACTGGTCAGGTGCTCTTTTACCTTGGAAAATCATAAAGTTACCTCATGGAGAGTTAGCTGCGCCCACGAATGATATAAATACTACTGTTGCTTTAGCTTTACCTACGTCAGTGGCATATTTCTATGCGGGTCTTAGCAAAAAAGGATTGGGATATTTCGGGAAATACATTCAACCAACTCCAATACTTTTACCAATTAATATTCTAGAAGATTTCACAAAACCTTTATCTCTTAGTTTTCGACTTTTCGGGAATATATTGGCTGATGAATTAGTGGTTGTTGTTCTTGTTTCTTTAGTGCCTTCAGTAGTTCCTATACCTGTCATGTTTCTTGGATTATTTACAAGTGGTATTCAAGCTCTTATTTTTGCAACTTTGGCTGCGGCTTATATAGGTGAATCCATGGAGGGTCATCATTGACTAACTTTCGAAATAGTCTTTTTTGAAGCTTATCCCAATTCAAGCAATGCGGGGGTTCCATATAATCCACTACTGGGTTGGATAAGAAAATGCAAATAGTTACATGTATGTATATATGAAGAAAGATAGATGATATTGCAGAATTTGGAATAGAAAGTAAGGGTTGGGGATCCTACTACATATATTACTACATATATGTATATGTAATGCCTATGAGTATCAATCCTTGTGTATGTTTCGAAGAATGGTTCCAGAATACTATTTAATAGAAGAAAAAGTGCAGGTGATTTACGTTATGGAAGAAGAAAGTATATGTTATTTACTAGTTAAATAGCAATTACCCCTATCTCTTTTTTTCTAGCCCACTGCATTTAGATGGATTCCCATATCAGTCCTTTTTCTATTTTGTCTGTTATTGTGAATTGAATGAAAGAGAAAGAATAGAATATTTTATAAACAAGGAAACGCAATGACTAAAATCGTATACATATCTATTACATAAGGTAGAAAGTAAAAACGGTATATCGAAGTAGTTCTGACAATTCAGTAATATTATGAATTCCTTTTGGAGCTTTTAGCTACTTCGACCCGATAGATTTTAGTGATAAAGATCAAAAAATAAAAAAGAAGTGTAGTAAAGTAAATAGTAAAAGTAGAAAAAGAAGTATATTAAGTACTAATTCATTGGTTGGTTGTATCATTAACCATTTCTTTTTTTGGTGCGAGGAGCTTACCATGAATCCACTTATTTCTGCTGCTTCCGTTATTGCTGCTGGATTGGCTGTAGGGCTTGCTTCTATCGGACCTGGGGTTGGTCAAGGTACTGCTGCGGGCCAAGCCGTAGAAGGTATTGCGAGACAACCAGAAGCAGAGGGTAAAATACGAGGTACTTTATTGCTTAGTCTGGCTTTTATGGAAGCTTTAACAATTTATGGACTGGTCGTGGCATTAGCTCTTTTATTTGCAAATCCTTTTGTTTAATGTTTCATTTCATCTTAGAAGAAAAACATAACCATAACTAAGAAATTTGAGAATTCTCAAATTCCATTAAGAATAATAAGCGGAGTGATACAAAAAGAACTCTGTTCTTTGTTAGTCCTATCTATAAAGGGAGAGCATATGAAAAATCTAATTGATTCTTTTGTTTCCGTGGGGCACTGGTCATCCGCTGGGAGTTTCGAGTTTAATACCGATATTTTAGCAACAAATCCAATAAATCTAAGCGTAGTGCTGGGTGTATTGATTTTTTTTGGAAAGGGAGTGTGTGCGAGTTGTTTATTTCAAGAATAGGTTGGATTTCACCGACTGCACTTTCTTTCTATTTATGTATTCTTTTTTATAGCAGAACTAGGAACAAAGGGTGCACAATCTCGACGAATTACTTCTGAATTGGATTTCATTCAGAAATCCTATGTAAGAACCATAGCATTTCGTGACTAATTGGTAAATGAACTTTGATTCTCTTCTCTATCAACCAATAATGTTGAGGTCTTTTACATGGTTAAAGATCAATTGTTTGAAGTCCAGGCACAGCATAGCATGGTACTCTTTCTACCGCTAGGTTAGTACCAAAAAGGTTTAAAAATGAGAAAAATAAAAAAGGAATAATTGGGAATTTATTCGATGTAGAACACTCATATGGATAAAATGATTTGAACCATTCACTGGAAAAATGGGTATCTTCCCCCCCCCACTGCCGAATCGACGACCTATGTATTGTATTTATATAAAATAATATAAAATTATATAAAATATTTGTAAAAAATGTATTTGTATAAAAAAGAGAATTTTTTGGATGAAAAAAATCGAAATCTCATTCTAATAATAATGAGAATGAAGTAATGAAGTTCAGAATTCTATTCAATTCTATTTCTATTCTAATAGTATAATAGAATTCTTTTTTCTTTAAAATATTTTTTTTTTGAAAGAAAGAAGTTCTAAATAAAGAACAAATAAAGAAACAACTTTGCTGACAATTTTTTATTTTTTGTCTGGTCTGAAGAGTCCTCCTAAGATTCTGATGTTAGATCAGTTTCAATAGCTTTGAATACGAACAGAAAAGAGAGGATAGGCTCATTTATGGGAATGTCCATCAATCAAAGAAAAGATAAAAGAAACAATTGAGCGTGAGAGCCAAATGAATCGAAAGATTCATGTTTGGTTCGGGAAGAGATATTCTAGTTGTGAAATGAATGGAAAGATAATCTACTTTCATTAAATGATTTATTAGATAAGCGAAAACAGAGGATCTTGAGTACTATTCGAAATTCAGAAGAATTACGTAGAGGAGCCATTGAACAGCTCGAAAGAGCTCGGGTTAGATTACGGAAAGTGGAAATCGAAGCAGATGAGTATCGAACGAATGGATACTCTGAGATAGAACGAGAAAAAGTAAATTTGATTAATGCTACTTGCAATAGTTTGGAACGATTAGAAAATTACAAAAATGAAACTCTTT